CAAGATTCGTAATCAATCCTATCTTGTTTGTTGGATTAGGTCTAACTTTCTTAACCAAACTGCAAGCATGTAACTTTACGAGATGAAATAGGGAAAGACAGAAGATAGAACTTAAAAGAAAAAGATAATTGAAGTAACTTGTCTTCGAATCAACTTTGGTTGGGGTTCGAAAAATGAATAAATAAAAATAAAGTAAATTTTTGCCTTTTTCAGGGGGGCCTTCGGGAGTCGTGGAATGCTTCTCCTCTTATTCCATATGGAATACAATGAGTTAAAATAAGAAGGAATAGGGGACGACCATTTGCTCTAAAAAGAGGATTAAATCCTATTGAAAAAGAAATAATCTGAAATAGAAAGAACTTTTTTCAAATTCCATTCTTTATTTATCTTTTATTCCAAAATTCCAAAAAAATCCAATTTCCTTTTTCAATGGGTTTAGATGATCTAGTTCTTAATATTATTACTTTACTTAACTGACAGATTCCACAATAAATCTCTTGATTCGGAATTAGGGACTCATGTCCCATTCCCATCTGATGAATCAATTTTCTTTTCCACTTCTGTATCTCGCTCTATCTTGTTTTTTAGTATTATCTAAAATAACCGATGAATTAGGAATTTTCCATAACTTAGGTAAGTGCTTTACCAACATATGTAGTGTAGTAAAAAAAAAATGGAATTTAACCCCTTCATGCTTACTATAACTAGTTATTTCGGTTTTCTACTGGCTGCTTTAACTATAACCCCAGCTCTATTTATTGGCTTGAACAAGATACGTCTTATTTGAAATGAATTGAATAAATAAGTCAGAAAATAAGAATCTTTCTTTTGGATTCCTGATATTATAGGACCTTTTTCCACGCTAATTACCAATTCTTTTTTTGGTCATTGAGATTCGTGGATAATTTAGACTATTATTTAGAGATAGATCGTACCTCTTTTTTTATCCCCTCGAACAAATCGAAATGATTGAAGTTTTTCTATTTGGAATCGTCTTAGGCCTAATTCCTATTACTTTAGCGGGATTATTCGTGACTGCGTATTTGCAATACAGGCGTGGGGATCAGTTGGATCTTTGATTGAGTAATATTTATTTTTTGATTGACCTCCTCCAGACTAGAGAGGAGGTCAAATTGGAGTTGTAATTCGAGTTTGTTTTTTTTTTTTTTAAGTTATTTTACTCTGTTTCGACATAAGATAGATGGAATCACGCTCTGTAGGATTTGAACCTACGACATCGGGTTTTGGAGACCCGCGTTCTACCAAACTGAACTAAGAGCGCTTTCAAAAAGAAAATCCTTTTCTACTCCTAACGTGTCTCACGTACGTATAGTATCCACAAATTCAAGTTATATACACTTTAATTGATCTCTCCACTACTGTCCATAAAGAAGAGAGAAGTAATAGGTAGGGATGACAGGATTTGAACCTGTGACATTTTGTACCCAAAACAAACGCGCTACCAAGCTGCGCTACATCCCTTTTCCAAATTGTTGTACAATGCCATTGTACACAATTCCTTTCTTGTTTTCCACATCGTAATTTTCTTCTATTTCTCTATCTATATAGAACTTTCTTGTCATTTCTTGTTTTTGGTCTCATATAATCAAGGAAGGGTATATATCTAAAATCCAGTTGAATTTCACCTATAAAAGAAAGATTACTATTCCTTAGTAATGTATAGGAAGAAGGGGGTCATCTTTTTCTTTTTTAGGGATAGGAAAATCTCGTCTATATGGTTCATTCTATATATATAGAATATTGATTTTGTTTTTTTAGTTAGGAATTTCGCCTAAATAAAGAAATACAAACGATCTTGGGCAAGAGTATCTGATCATATATGTATTCCAATAAGGAAGGAGGATTTTCAATGCGGGATATAAAAACATATCTCTCTGTAGCACCCGTGCTAAGTACTCTATGGTTTGGGGCTTTAGCAGGTTTATTGATAGAAATTAATCGTTTATTCCCAGATGCTTTGTCATTCCCTTTTTTTTAATTCTAGTTATTCCTATACGAGAGATAGAATTCTTCGTGACATGACGAAAATTTTCTTTCAATCCTTTTTTAGTATACGAAGCAAAAAGAAAGAAAAGATGGATTGGGTTGAACCTCAGAGTCATCAAAAATTTGGTAAATCTCATTTTGGAAGAAAACATAAATTTAATTAAAAGCGGTATCCAAGCTAAGTCAGGCCTCACAAATTCGAACATAGAAAGAGCCGGGCTTGCTACTTAAATGAAAGGATTTCAAAGCAAAATCCTTGCTAATTCGACAAGGATTGTATTCTTTAATTATTTCTCCATTTTTTATTCTATTGGATTTTATTCTTCTTTTTCGGATCCAATATAGAAGAATAAAAGAACAGGTATAAGAATTAAGTTAAGTCGATCCAAAAAGGAAAGGAGGTTCATGGCCAAGGGCAAAGATGTTAGAATCAGAGTGATTTTGGAATGTATCAGTTGTGTTCGAAAGGGTACCAATAAGGAATCGACGGGAATTTCTAGATATAGTACTCAAAAGAATCGCCACAATACACCCGGACAATTAGAATTAAGAAAATTTTGTCGTTATTGCCGCAAGCATACGACTCATAATGAAATAAAGAAATAGGAGCATCGTGTTTTTGATTTTTCTAAAGAATGGAAAGAGTAAGAATTTATTATTTAATATATAGAACATAGATAGAATACAAAATACAAATTAACTTTAGGTAGATATTATTTCATATGTATAGAGGTTTTTTTATATATAGTATATGAATCAAATAATATATGGACCAAAGAAAGACTACTTCTTCTGGATCCAAAATTAATAAAATAAAGAAATCCATTTTTTTTTTTTCAAATTTTTAAATAAGGAATAAATCATGTATATATCTAAGCAACCTTTTCGTAAATCTAAGCAACCTTTTCGTAAATCCAAACAAACTTTTCATAAATCCAAGCAACCTTTTCGTAAATTCAAACAACCTTTTCGTAAATCCAAACAACCTTTTCGTAGGCGTTCCCGAATTGGTCCGGGGGATCGAATTGATTATAGAAACATGAGCTTAATTAATCGATTTATTAGTGAACAAGGAAAAATATTATCCAGACGAATAAATCGATTAACCTTGAAACAACAACGATTAATTACTCTTGCTATAAAACAGGCTCGTATTTTATCTTTCTTACCATTTCGTAACTATGAAAATGAGAAGCAATTTCAAGCCCAGTCAATTTCCATAATTACGGGTCCTAGACACAGAAAAAATAGATATATTCCTCAATTAACACAAAAGTTCAATTCCAATCGAAATTTAAGAAACTCCAACCAGAATTTAAGAAACAACAATCGGAGCTTAAGTTCCGATTGTTGATGTTTTATTCGAAAGGGTCAGATTCATATATAAATAAAGTTAGATTCTTTTGTTTGTTATAAGAAAAGAAAGAAAAATGGGAAAAAAGAAATAGTTTTTTATTTATTGCAACATGCTCGTTGATTCCTACCACTTAATCTTAATTTATTGTATCTTCCCGGAGTTCCCTCTCCGGGAATTCGGTTTTAATTATTCCTGTATATTACTTTTTTATCCCTTTAATTGATGGTCTTTATTTTATTGGAAATCGTGTAAAGATTATTTGGATTTAATACAGCTACTTGTGCAAGCATTTTACGATTAAGAATCAATTCCTTTTTGTACAGATTGTGTATTAATTTACTATAACTATCGAATACTTTATATATCCGTGTTGCTGCGTTTATCCGAGTGATCCACAAACGACGAAAATCCCTCTTTTGCCTGCCTCTATCTCGATGAGAAGAAACAAAAGCTCTTCTTACTTGTTGAGTAATCATTCGATTAAGTCTTAAATGAGCCCCTCTAAAGTTTGAGGCAAATGAACGCATTTTTGTTCGTCGTCTCCGAGCTATATATCCTCGCGGAACTCTGGTCATTGAATCAAATTAACCTTAATGAATAACTAATGATTTCTCTTCTTTTAACCGTTCTTTTTCCCATTAATAACAAAACGGATTATTCCGATATATAAAATATTAATTCCAATGGCTTTTGCTACTATAACCTTCCCAACCACGATTTTTTATTCTATCCCCTTCAGTTATTTCACATAGAAATAACAAATTCTAACGATACTAAAAAAACAGTGGGTTCCATCGTTTCTATGGTTCTCTTTTAAACGGTGAGGCCCTCTCTATACACCGGAGCCCTTTCTTTCATCAAAAGGTATTGTGAACTTGTATAGTTCACAGTCTTTGGCTCTACCTATCCATTATAGAGTAAATCGCTCTTTTCACAATAAATAAGAGTTATTCATACAGTGACGGTATTTAATTATGAAAGTTGGCTAAGTAGCTGACCCTTTAGTCCGTTCTTTTAAGATAAAGGAGCATAAGCCTTTTCTTTTTATTACTATTTCCTCCGCTTAATCGATAACCATTTGCTACCAATGGGGGAATTGCTTCTTCCAATCTAGATGATTGGATTTGCACCAAAGGAAACCATAAATTCCATATACCGTAGAAATCTAGGAGAGAGAAGCTCTATCCTATTCATTGGTACCGATCATGGATATTTCAAAAATTGTCTTATTTGTTTGAACTCATGATCTGAACGAGTCGCACATACACCCTAGCACATGTTCCTCGACGCTGAGGACATCCCTTAAGCGCGGGCGTTTTTCTAGCATTTCGTATTGGCTGTCTTGCATTTCTAATAAGTTGTTTAACCGTTGGCATGTCGTATGTATATAGAAAAAAATGGATTGGTTTAGATCGATCTTAACCTGATGATTCATCATCATGAAGTATTTCTATTTTCTATAAAATCGCATAAAACCCGAATTTAGGTTTGAAATAAATTTACAAGAAATTCAGCCACTACCAATCCTTAAACATTTCTGGAAACCATACTGGATCAGTATCGGAGTGCTCGTCAATCATTTCATCCCCTACAATATCGACAAGTCCATAAGCTTTGGCTTCGTCTGCTGACATAAAAACATCCCTTTCCATGTCTTCGGATACAACCCAAAAGGGCTTGCCTGTTCTTAGTGCATAAACCCTTGTGATCATTTCGCGAACTTTGTGTAACTCTTCCACTTCTAGTAAAAATTCTGGTGTCCTTGCCCGATAATAAGCACTAGCCGGTTGGTGAAGCATAATTCTAGCGTGAGGGAATGCTATACGTTTAGTGGGTTCTCCTCCAAGCAGAATGAAGGAGGCCATGGACGCGGCTATTCCGAGGCATATTGTATATATATCTGGTGTCACCGTTTGCATTGTATCAAAAATCGCCATTCCTGAGATTAGCCACCCGCCGGGGGAGTTTATAAACAAAAAAATATCGCTAATTCCATCTTCTATACTGAGATATACCATGAGACCTGTAATATGATTCGTGATCTCGCAACGAATCTCTTGACCTAAAAAAAGTGTCCTTTCTCGATACATAACATTGTATAAGTCAACCCAAGTCGCTTCTTCATCTCCGGGAATCCGGTAAGGTACTTTTGGAACACCAATGGGCATATTAGATTAATATTATTAGATTTAAGTAGGAAAACTACACTTTAATATGGAAACTTAAGAATGGAAGAGAAAGAAAGAATCCGCAGTTTATTATCTTCATTTTTTTCTTATTCTATAAGAATACTATAGATTCTATTAATACATGGATTGAAATGATACATAGATTGAAAAATTATACATATAAGGAAGGTAAGACAGATTGAATAAAGAAAAAGGAATCCATGATTCGAATGATAAACAAAGAGGGATTAGGGATCTATTCTTCGTTTTTCGAAATAGCCCAAGCTACCCATTGCATATTGGCACTTATCGAGTATAGAATAGATCTGCTTCTCTTTCTTCTTACAAACAGAATTGGCTTCTTATTTTTAATGGAATGAAATAAATATTCACGCTTTCTGACACAGAATCCCCTAGAAGGGTTAGGTACATAGGATATGGATAGTCTTTTCCAATGCGATAAAATAAAACGACATCGTGTCTATTTTTCTTTGCTAAAGGGGTATTTCCATGGGTTTGCCTTGGTATCGTGTTCATACTGTCGTATTGAATGATCCGGGTCGATTGCTTTCGGTGCATATAATGCATACAGCTCTAGTTTCTGGTTGGGCCGGCTCGATGGCTTTATACGAATTAGCGGTTTTTGATCCCTCTGATCCTGTTCTGGATCCAATGTGGAGACAAGGTATGTTCGTTATCCCCTTCATGACTCGTTTAGGAATAACCAATTCGTGGGGTGGTTGGAGTATTTCAGGAGGAACTATAACGAATCCGGGTATTTGGAGTTATGAAGGTGTGGCAGGTGCGCATATTGTGTTTTCTGGCTTGTGTTTCTTGGCAGCTATCTGGCATTGGGTATATTGGGACCTAGAAATATTCTGTGATGAGCGGACGGGAAAACCTTCTTTGGATTTGCCCAAGATCTTTGGAATTCATTTATTTCTTGCAGGAGTGGCTTGTTTTGGCTTTGGTGCATTTCATGTAACCGGTTTGTATGGTCCTGGGATATGGGTGTCCGATCCTTATGGACTAACAGGAAAAGTACAAGCTGTAAATCCTGCGTGGGGTGCAGAAGGTTTTGATCCTTTCGTTCCGGGAGGAATAGCTTCGCATCATATTGCTGCGGGTACACTGGGCATATTAGCGGGCCTATTCCATCTTAGTGTCCGTCCGCCTCAACGTCTATACAAAGGATTACGTATGGGCAATATTGAAACTGTACTTTCCAGTAGTATCGCTGCTGTTTTTTTTGCAGCTTTCGTAGTTGCCGGAACTATGTGGTATGGATCGGCAACTACCCCAATCGAATTATTTGGACCTACTCGTTATCAATGGGATCAGGGATACTTTCAGCAAGAAATATATCGAAGAGTTAGCGATGGGTTAGCCGAAAATCTTAGTTTATCAGAAGCTTGGTCTAAAATTCCCGAAAAATTAGCTTTTTATGATTATATTGGTAATAATCCGGCAAAGGGGGGATTATTCAGAGCAGGCTCAATGGACAATGGGGATGGAATAGCTGTTGGATGGTTAGGACATCCCGTCTTTAGAGATAAAGAAGGGCGCGAGCTTTTTGTACGTCGTATGCCTACTTTTTTTGAAACATTTCCGGTAGTTTTGGTAGATGAAGAGGGAATTGTGAGAGCGGACGTTCCTTTTAGAAGAGCAGAATCCAAATATAGCGTTGAACAAGTAGGCGTAACGGTGGAGTTCTATGGTGGCGAACTTAATGGAGTAAGTTATTCTGATCCTGCTACTGTAAAAAAATATGCGAGGCGCGCCCAATTAGGAGAAATTTTTGAATTAGATCGAGCTACTTTGAAATCAGATGGTGTTTTTCGCAGCAGTCCAAGGGGTTGGTTCACTTTTGGTCATGCTACCTTTGCTTTGCTCTTCTTTTTCGGACACATTTGGCATGGCGCTCGAACCTTGTTCCGAGATGTTTTTGCTGGTATTGATCCAGACTTGGATGCTCAAGTGGAATTTGGAACATTCCAAAAAGTTGGGGATCCAACTACAAGGAGACAGACAATCTGATACCACATTGCTATGGTATCTTTCGCCTCTCTTTTTTGATTTGATATGGGAAACATCTCCTGTCCTTTCTTTGACTCGTTTTTTTTTTATATGGGAAATGATCCCAAATGACAAGTGAATAGGTGTGGAAGTTATAATTGTAAATAAACCACGATCGAATCTATGGAAGCATTGGTTTATACGTTCCTTTTAGTTTCGACTTTAGGGATAATTTTTTTCGCTATCTTCTTCCGAGAACCACCTAAGGTTCCGACTAAAAAATGAAATAATTTAATTGAAGTAAGAAGTCTCCCAGCTGGGAGACTTCTTACTTCAATTAGTCCCCATGTTCTTCGAATGGATCTCTTAATTGTTGAGAGGGTTGCCCAAACGCGGTATATAAGGCATACCCAGTAAAGCTTACAAGTAAACCAGATATGGAGATGGCGACTAAAGTTGCTGTTTCCATTTTTATAGAATTTCAAGATTACAATGGATCTATGATAAAGATCGTGTATTTACAACTACAACGGAATAGTATACAAAGTCAACACCAATGATTAAATAGAATTTATGGCTACACAAACCGTTGAAGATAGTTCTAGACCTAGGCCAAAACGAACTGGCGCAGGTAGTTTATTGAAACCCTTGAATTCGGAATATGGGAAAGTCGCTCCGGGTTGGGGGACTACTCCTTTTATGGGGGTTGCAATGGCTTTATTCGCGATATTCCTATCTATCATTTTAGAAATTTATAATTCTTCTGTTTTACTGGACGGAATTTTAATGAATTAGGTTTCTACTAACTAAAACTATGAAGTCATAGTTTTTCCATCCAAAAAGGGTCTTTCTGCTTTAAGCTGCACATTTCTAGACATTCTGGTAGTTCGACCGTGGATTTTTTTGTTTTGGTATCTCTGGAATATGAGTGTGTGACTTGTTAGAATTGATCCTATTGATAATACATAGAAAGGGCCTGTTCTCTCTATCAAGATGATTTTAATTCGTCGGATATTATTTATTCTAGTATCTGGAACACGAAATACATAGAGTGGATCAAGAAAAAAAAAAATGGAACTATGATTCATACTCACTATTTAGACCTCGCAACCAGACTGAAAAAAAAAAATTCAAGTAGTTCTTAATCAAAAAAGAACTTTTCTTCTTTCCAATTTTGTTTGCCCAAAAGACAACTTTTTTTTTTCTCTCGATTTTGTCGAGTCATTACACCAATTCAATAAATGATCATCAAGCGGTTCTTATTCGAAGAACCCTTGCCTTTTGTTTAGCTTGAGACTCAATCATCGTGGCTCTAGTATGAATCTAAGGTTTTAATTGAACTGATTCATAGGATCGCAACAAGATAATTTCTATTAGAAAACCACTATAAATTTTTATTTATTTTACTAGTAAAATAAATAAAAAAATAAAAAATAGGGAAGAGAAAAGTCAAGAGGCCTCTAATGATCAACATAAGGGAAAGAAAGACAGATGAGCCAACTTGAGATTTTTTGGCATTATCATCACAAAGAAGAAATTCTGGATTTTTCTTATTTAATATCTTCAAGGCAAATTGATACAATCCTGTAGCTGATGAAGTTTTGAACCTTTTTTTCTAATATCCGTTGAAAATTTGTGTGTTTCTGCTTGAGCCGTATGAGATGAAATTTTCATATACGGTTCTAGGAGGGGGAGTCGGGCTAGTTACCTATCTCAATAAAGTATATGATTGGTTTGAGGAACGTCTTGAGATTCAGGCAATTGCGGATGATATAACGAGTAAATATGTTCCTCCTCATGTCAACATATTTTATTGTTTAGGGGGAATTACACTTACTTGTTTTTTAGTACAAGTTGCTACCGGTTTTGCTATGACTTTTTACTACCGACCAACCGTTACAGAGGCTTTTTCCTCCGTTCAATATATAATGACGGAGGCCAACTTTGGTTGGTTAATCCGATCAGTTCATCGATGGTCAGCAAGTATGATGGTTCTAATGATGATCCTGCACGTATTTCGTGTGTATCTCACGGGTGGATTTAAAAAACCCCGTGAATTAACTTGGGTCACAGGTGTGGTTTTGGCTGTATTGACTGCATCATTTGGTGTAACTGGTTATTCTTTACCTTGGGATCAAATCGGTTATTGGGCAGTCAAAATTGTGACAGGTGTACCTGAAGCGATTCCGGTAATAGGATCCCCTTTAGTGGAGTTATTACGTGGAAGTGCTAGTGTGGGGCAATCCACTTTGACTCGTTTTTACAGTTTACATACCTTTGTACTGCCTCTGCTTACTGCTGTATTTATGTTAATGCACTTTCCAATGATACGTAAGCAAGGTATTTCTGGTCCTTTATAGGGAAGGCATATCATAGAAAATTCGAATTCTCAGATATCATATCGGGTAGGTTATGGTATTTCATTGCTACAAACATGGGTTATTGTAAAATAAGACATGTCATTTGGATACTTCTCTTCAACTTTGAAGTATACAAATATCTTAAGTATTTTGATACAAATAGTTGAAGTTAATTTTACGAAAGAAAATAAGGCGGATTATGGGAGTGTGTGACTTGAATTATTGATTTGGCCATGCAGATAGAGAATTGGATCTGCCGCATTAGAATTCACGACCAAAGGTGTCTCCGCATCCAATCAATACGTAAGTCCCCTATCTTGGAAGGATAGGCTGGTTCATTCGAGGAGAATATTTTCTATGATCATACCCCAACCATGTCATTCATGAACAGGCTCCGTAAGATCCCGTAGAGTATAAATGGAATAAGTCATGTGATATGATCCAATTCTATATTTATTACATTTACTTTTTATTATAGTATGGAAATGCATTCATTTTCTTTGCATCGATTTCGATCCGCAATATTATCGGAGTAAAAGAAGGGATCTAAGGAAGAAAGTAGGCTAAACTTTTTAATTTTTTATTAGTAACAAGTAAATACTTTGTTTGGACGTAAGAAACTTGCGATATTGAGGGGATAAACACCAACTAATCAAGAGACAATCCACAAAGCAATTGATCATGATCAAATTTGTAAGCCCACTTGGATATTGAGCATTTACGCATAAGAATAGGATTCTTTTCAATGAGTAGTTATAGGCGGAACTTCGGAAAAGATAATCTGATAAAGCTTTTCTTACCTTGATTCATTGAGTCATTATATAACCTATTCTATTGTGGATCCTCCACGGTCTTATTTCTTTCATTCTTGCTCGAGCCGGATGATGAAAAATTCTCATGTCCGGTTCCTTTGGGGGATGGATCCTAAAGAATTCACCTATCCCAATAACAAAGAAACCAGACTTAAATGATCCTGTATTAAGAGCAAAATTAGCTAAAGGGATGGGACATAATTATTACGGGGAACCCGCATGGCCCAACGATCTTTTATACATTTTTCCAGTAGTAATTCTAGGTACTATTGCATGTAATGTAGGTTTAGCGGTTCTCGAGCCGTCAATGATTGGTGAACCGGCGGATCCGTTTGCAACTCCTCTGGAAATATTACCCGAGTGGTACTTCTTTCCCGTATTTCAAATACTTCGTACAGTACCCAATAAGTTATTGGGCGTTCTCTTAATGGTTTCTGTGCCAACAGGCTTATTAACAGTACCCTTTCTCGAGAATGTCAATAAATTCCAAAATCCATTTCGTCGCCCAGTAGCTACGACCGTTTTTTTAATCGGTACTGTAGTAGCTCTTTGGTTAGGTATTGGAGCAACATTACCCATTGATAAATCCTTAACTTTAGGTCTTTTTTAGGGATTTTTTTTTTTCAGGTTGATTCATTCAACCGTGAAGTCCCCTGCATGGGTATCTAGGAAATAGTTACTTCCAAGTCAATCTTCCCTAGATACCTAAAATCTATTTTATTATGATCCATTTCGCGAAAATATAGATTGTGCCAAAGATGCAAAATTGTTTTCTTTTTATTCTAACTCGAAAAAGAAAAAGAAGAAAAAATTGTAATGGATTTAAAGCGAGAACTTGTTCTTAGGTAAATCAATTGGGAGATGCTTCTCTAGAGTGGCCCATATAAGTTTTCCATCTTCCATACGAAAGCTGTCAATTCTCATAAGATCTTCTTCAGTCTTACTCAAAAGGTCCAATAGTGTATGTATATTGGCCCTTTTGAGACAATTATACGTTCTAGAAGGCAATTCTAATTGATCAATAAAAATACAATTTAATGGAATTCCTTTTTTGTTTTTCTTTAGATTAGTGAATCTTTTTTGAAAGGTTAAAAGAGGTGGAGTAAACCTGGTTTTATTTTCTTCGAAACTAGCGCCTTCTTCCTCTGCGTGTAGAAAAGGAAGAAATAAATCAATCAAATTACGAGAAGCTTCATAAAGCGCTTCTTTAGGGGTTAAACTTCCATTCGTCCATATTTCGAGAAAAAGTATCTCGTGTTTTTCATTTCCATTCCCACAAGAAAAAATACTATAATTCACATTTCGAACAGGCATGGATACAGCATCTATAGGATAACTTCCATCTTGAGAGTTCTTTCTGAGTTCCGTATGATATCCGCGATCTCTCTTGATCTGTAACTCAATACAGAAATCAATGGGGTCTCTCAAGTTAGCTATAGGTTGTGTCGTATCAACGATTTCTACGGAAGGTGGTAAGATTATATCTTGAGCGGTTATGTATCTAGGACCTTTGACGCAAATTAATGCGTCTCTAACTCCATAGAGATTACTTCTCAATACAATTTCTTTTAAATTTAGTAAAATTTCTTGTATGGATTCTTCAATACCTACTATTGTAGAATATTCGTGTGGCACGTTCCCAAATTTTGCGCGTGTGATACATGTTCCTTCTATTTCTCCAAGTAAAGCTCTTCGCAAGGCAATACCGACAGTATCTGCTTGACCTTTTCTAAGTGGGGACAGAATGAAACGACCATAATAAAGACGCTTACTATCTACTCTTGATTCAACACACTTCCACTGTAGTGTTTGGGTGGATCCTGTTACCTCCTCTCGAACCATAATAGATTAGTATTTATTTGATCATTGAATCGTTTATTTCTCTTGAAAGCGGTTTAATTTAATTCTTTTACAGACGTCTTTTTTTAGGAGGTCGACATCCATTATGCGGCATAGGTGTTACATCGCGTATACAACTTAACCGTACACCACTTTTAGCAATGGCTCGTAATGCAGCATCTCTTCCGCTACCAGCCCCTTTTACCATAACTTCTGCTCGTTGCAAACCCACTGTACGAATAGCATCTACTGCTGTTCTTTGACCGGCATAGGGTGATGCTTTTCTTGAGCTTTTGAATCCACAAGTACCTGCGGAGGACCAGAAAACCACCCGACCTTGTGGGTCTGTAACAGTTATAATGGTATTGTTGAAACTGGCTTGAACATGAATAACCCCTTTTGTTATTCTACGTGCACTCTTGCGTAAACTAAAACGGGCATTCCTACGCAAACCAATACGCACTTTCTTACGTGAACCTATTTTTGGTATAGCTTTTGTCATATTTTATTATCTCATAAATATGAGTTAGAAATAACAAAAAGAAAAAAAGATACAAAGATATCCGTTTCAGGGTTAAATATATCCTTTACTTTCATTTTTTGATTCGAAATTTGGACATTTCTGTGGGTACTTTTTTTTTACTTTTTAGAAAGGAAAGCTCCTTTTTCGAAAGATTACCCCTGTCTTTGTTTATGCTTCGGATTGGAACAAATGACTCTAATTCGCCCACGCCTACGAATCAGTCGACATTTTGTACAAATTTTACGAACGGAAGCTCTTATTTTCATATTTAGGTATTCCTTTCTTAAACTATGAATCTACTCTTTGGGAAAAAAATAAGCCTCTTCACTTAAATTTTGAAATTTGGAATTTATTATCCTAGAAAAACCTAATCCTTTGAATCTTTGGTATCCTTCAAATCTTCAGTATCCTTCGAGTCTTCGGTACGCTTCGAATCCTTATGGGGAAGTCTATAAATTATACGCCCCTTGCTTGAATCATAACGACTTACTTCAATTTTGACCCTATCCCCCATCAGTATTCGTATAGAACTGGACCGGATTTTTCCTGAAATATAGCCCAGGATGATGGTGTCATTCTCTAAGCGAACTCGGAACATTCCGTTGGGTAGGGCTTCCGTAACTAAACCTTCGAAAGTAACTTTTGCTTCTCTCGGGTTTTTTTTTTCTCTCCTATTTTTTTTTTCTGTCATATTTTTTTTCTCCTATTTTTCTATTTGCATTTTCAAAATAGGAAGTTCGAGATAGAATTCGGGTACTATAGGCGGAGCCATTACCATATATAACATAAGACTTCTCCCCCAATTCTGTTTAGTCGAGCTTCTCGATCTGTCATTATACCTTGAGAAGTAGAAAGAATAGCAATTCCCATTCCGCCCAAAACCTTAGGAATTCCTTGATAGTTAGCATAAATTCGTAAGCCAGGTCGGCTGATACGCTTTAAAAAGGTTCTAGTTCTATATATTCCCTTTCTAGTCCTTCTCTTTTGATGTCGCAAAGTTGAAACCAAGAAATATCTGTTACTTTCTTGATGTTTCCGAACACTTTCAATAAAACCCTCTCGTAGAAGTATTTTAACAATGTTTTCGGTAATATTTGTAGATACTACTCGAACAGTTCCTTTTTTACTCATGTCTGCGTTTCTTATAGAGGTTAGTAAATCAGCAATAGTGTCCTTGCCCATAAGACTCTAATTCTAGGTTCCTCCTAATTTTTAGATAATCAACATGTTTTCCTTTTTCTTTTTATTTTGGATTTTAAAGCATATACGTAAAACACAATCTACTAATTTTTTCTTTGATCTATATCTCATCTACTAGTATTTATAATACTTCAGGAGCTAATGAAACTATTTTAGTAAAATTCAATTCTCTCAATTCCTCGGCAATTGCGCCAAAAACTCGAGTTCCTTTTGGATTTCCTTTTTGATCAATGATAACTGCTGCATTGTCATCATAGCGTATTATTATACCGTCTTTACATTTGAATTCTTTACATGTACGTACAATTACAGCTCGAATTACTTCGGATCTTTCTAGAGGCATTTGGGGCACTGCGTCTTTGATTACAGCAACAATAACATCACCAATACGAGCATATCGCTGATTACCAGCAGCTCCTATGACTCGAATACACATCAATTTTCGAGCTCCACTGTTATCCGCTACATTTAAAAGGGTCTGAGGTTGAATCATATTATTTGGATTTCAATTTGTTATTTCACTGCAAAGGAATGAAAGATATATTGTCTCTCCAGAAGGAAAACCAGGGGTTTTTTATCTTCAATACTCCTTTTTTTTTGGGGGGTCTATATCTCTAATCTAAGAAATTGGCTTCGTATGGGCATTTTACTGGCAGCTATGGAGATAGCTGCTCTAGCTATAGTTTCAGATACTCCGCTCATTTCATAAAGTATTCGACCTGGTTTAACAACGGCTACCCAATATTCGGGAGATCCCTTTCCTGAGCCCATACGTGTTTCTGTGGGTCTTAGTGTAACTGGTTTGTCGGGAAATATACGTACCCATAGTTTTCCACCACGACGTGCATATCGTGTCATTGCTCTTCGTCCTGCTTCTATCTGTCTCGCTGTAATCCAAGCGGGTTCAAGTACTTGAAGAGCATATCTACCAAAACAAATACGATTGCCTCGGCAGGATTTTCCCTTCATTCTTCCTCTATGTTGTTTACGAAATCTAGTTCTTTTGGGGTTATAGTCGATGGTTTTTTTTAGTTCCATCTCTACTGCAAAACTGGACATGAGAGTTTCTTCTCATCCAGCTCCTCGCGAATGAAATGAGAAAGCGTGCAAATTTCTCTAATTCCATAATATTCAAAAATATTACGGATAGATACACATCAATATATAATAGAATAGGTTTTTTTTTTATTTTGCATTTCTTAAAATAGAAAAATATATAGTCAAGAAAGAAGATCTAGAATATATCCAAATTCTATATTTGGAGATAATGTAATCTGTCTTTTTTATAAGGAATATCCTTATTTTTACCCTTATTGAATCATAGTAAAGTATTCTAATCCAATAAGGATTTCGCGGGCGAATATTTACTCTTTCTTGTCTTATTTGTTAATTTATAACCTTATCAAATAAAGCAATTTTTTTGGTTTGTTCCGCCATCCCACCCAATGAAGTATTAGGATTCTTTTCAATAAAATCAATCCTATGCAGTCATAGGTTTTGTCGTTCCCACAGCTTCTCCTTTAATGGTTAGGTTTGAATCCTGCAACGGAGCTTCCAAACTTTCCGAGTTAATTTTCTCAGTTTTATTAACCAGGGCTGCTCTTTATTATTGCTTTTAATTTTTATTTATTGTTTCACAAAATTACGATTTTGAATTCTCTCTTATTTTTATTATTTTATTATATTGATGCTTTATCACATTGCCTTTTATGATGTAATTCATAGACCATACACATTGGAATCTTATATCTTTCTTATTCTTCTTCTTTCTATCTATCATCCCTCCTTTTATCCACATCCCTTTAGTTTTGTTTCACAACCTAGAATCCGGTTTCTTTTTTAGAGAAAAAAATGCAGTTGCTACAACTATATGATAGATCTACTCATTTATGATAGATGTATTTATTCACATAGTGACTGTTTCTTTGTTAGGATCTCGACAATACGAAGCAATAGGTTGGTTATTAGTTAATTTTCTATAATTACTAAGTTTTTTTCTATTTTTAGTAGGGTTCGCTCCATTTTTTGTTTTTTTTTTTTTTTTAATTTCCATTTTTGACCCTAAAGAAAAAACTAACGAGTCACACACTAAGCATAGCAATTATATTAAAAGATTTATCAATTTTCATTAAATCTTATAGAAAGAGGTATAATTTCTTCTTTTTTCTGGGATTTTTGGAAAAATAATGCTCTTGTCTTTTTTATTCTATCACTGTCCAGAATGAGAAGACAAGGTTAGTTATTCTTCTTCTACGAATATCCAAATTTTTACACCTAATACTCCATAGATAGTTCGAATTGGATAGCAGCAATAATCAATTTTAGCGCGAATTGTTTGGAGGGGAAGTCTACCCTTTTTGATGCATTCGGCACGTGCAATTTCTTTCCCTCCTAGACGGCCCGCAATTTTGATTTTTACTCCCTTTATATCTGCTTTTTTAGTTAATTCAATGGCTTTTTTCATTGCCTTTCGGAATGAAACTCTATTTTTTAATTGGAAAGCTATATATTCTGCAAGAATGTTAGGTTGTCTATAAGGTTCTTTAACTTTTTCGATAGCAATATTAAGTCTCTGGTTTACAGAATTCACTTCCTTTTGGATATCTTTCTCTAATTCTTCGATTGCTCCTTTTTTCTTTAATAAATTGGGGAATCCAATATGGATTATAACGTGAATTGTATCGATTTCTTTTTGAATTTCTATATGTGTAATTACTTCGGAACTTGAGTCTGATTCCATTTTTCTATTCGAGCTTTTTTTCCTATTCTTTTGTATATAGTTCTTGATACAATTCCGTATTTTTTTATCTTCTTGTAGACCTTCCGAATAATTTTTCGGTTGTGCGAACCAAAAGGAATGGTGATTTTGGGTTGTACCAAGTCTGAAACCGAGTGGATTTATTTTTTGTCCCATATTTTTCTATTCTATTTTTTTTTTTTACTGGGAATCGAAATCTTAGGTTGATCTAAAAGTTATTTAGATTTCTTTACTATATTTAGTACAATTGTTATATGACACATGGTTTTTTTTATAGGATAACCACGTCCTCGAGCCCGAGGTCTGAATTTTTTCATAATAGTACTCCTACTCACTTCGGCTTTTGTTATGAATAAATTAGCTTTGTCGAAATCCCTATAATGAGTAGCATTTGCTGCTGCCGAATAAACCAACTTTAAGATAGGATAAGATGCTCGATAAGGCATGAGGTTCAGTATCATAACGGTTTCCTCGTAGTAACGCCAGCGAATCTCATCAAGAACTCTTTGTGCTTTAAAAACAGACATATGTATGCGTTTTTGTGCTTTGAAAACCCGTTCGAACTTAAGTAGACGATCAGTTGGAACTTTTCTTGCGAGTTTACGTAGCCCGTTCTTCTTCTTCTTTATCCTAGGGATATACTTTACCAATTTGAAACTTGTCATAAATAAGGTTATTCCCCGCCTACCTTTACTTTATTTGAATCCTATAAATTTTGTTTATTCTGAATCTTTCTATTCTGAATTCAGTTAACGACGAGATTTAGTATCCTTTCTTGCACTTTCATAACTCGTGAAATGCCGAGTAGGCACGAATTCCCCCAATTTGCGACCTACCATAGGATTTGTTATGTAAATAGGTATATGTTCCTTTCCATTATGAATCGCGATTGTATGGCCAACCATTGCGGGTAGAATGCTAGATGCCCGGGACCACGTTACTATTGTTTCTTTCTCCTCCTTCATATTGACCTTTTCTATTTTTGTCAATAAATGACGAGCTACAAAAGGATTCGTTTTTTTTCGTGTCACAGCTGATTACTCCTTTTTTTCATTTTAAAGAGTGGCATCCTATGTCCACTATCTCGATCGAGGTATGGAGGTCAGAATAAATAGAATAATGATGAGTGGAAAAAAGAGAAAATCCTTTAGCTGGATAAGGGGCGGATGTAGCCAAGTGGATCAAGGCAGTGGATTGTGAATCCACCATGCGCGGGTTCAATTCCCGTCGTTCGCCCATCGCATTATTGCAATGCAATTTTCCATATTCCTAGTTACGTATTTACTTACGGCGACGAAGAATAAAACTATCACTATATTTTTTACTTTTCCTAGTTCTTCTTCCAAGCGCAGGATAACCCCAAGGGGTTGTGGGTTTTTTTCTACCAATGGGGGCTTTCCCTTCACCGCCCCCATGGGGATGGTCCACAGGGTTCATAACTACCCCTCTTACTACGGGGCGTTTACCTAGCCAACACTTAGATCCGGCTCTACCCAAACTTTTTTGGTTCACCCCAACATTACCCACTTGTCCGACTGTTGCTAAGCAGTTTTGGGATACCAAACGGACCTCCCCAGATGGTAATCTTAAAGTGGCCAATTTACCCTCTTTTGCAATCAGTTTCGCTACAGCACCTGCTGCTCTAGCTAATTGCCCACCCCTTCCACGTGTGATTTCTATGTTATGTATGGCCGTGCCTAAGGGCATATCGGTTGAAGTAGATTCTTCTTTTTTCTCAAAAAACCCCTTCCCAAACTGTACAAGCTTCTTCCAAAGCATACGGCTTTCTAGATGTATATGACGATCTCTAGACAGATGGATCTTATATGAATCGTATGATGAAGTACCACATGAGTGGATATATAGAAAAGGAATCCAAATCTGCCGAATCGCTCATGTTATGATCTTCTACATCCTAGGTCTCCGCGTTCCGTCATCTGGCTTATGTTCTTCATGTAGCATTCAGATCGAATGACTCTATGAAATTACGTCGATACTTCCACATATTATGGGTAACGTAGGAGACATCCCTATTTTCACCCGGGGGTCTTAATTACCACTGCTTAGCTTTCAATTCGCCTCTGACCATCAAATTAAATGTGAATAACCCGTCCTCCTCTCTTTGAAACAAGGGGCGCTTCCGGTTCTGTGCGTGCTTCAAACAATTTTGTCTTCTCCATATTACCATATCTCTAGAGTCAATAATTTTCTATGAGGAACTACTGAACTCAATCACTTGCTGCCGTTACTCAACAGTTTTCTGTTGAGGTCTATCCCGTAGAGGTAGTCAAATTGGATCAGTGATCGATTTCTAGGTTTCGTCGTAAACCTAATTGGTTACTTCCAATTACGTAAATCAATAGTTCAAACCGCACTCAAAGGTAGGGCATTTCCCATTGATATAGGAACTTTTGTACCAGAAACAATAGTATCTCCAATTATAGCCCCTCTGGGATGTAAAATATATCTCTTCTCACCATCCCCATAGTGTATGAGACAAATGTATGCATTTCGATTAGGGTCGTATTCTATGGTTACGATTCTACCAGATATGTCTTTTTGATTCCGTCGAAAATCGATTTTACGGTATAGGCGCTTATGACCTCCCCCTCTATGCCTTGCGGTAATGATTCCTCTGGCATTACGACCTTTACCACAACGGTGCCGTCCATGGATCAATTTATTTCGTGGATTGGATTTCACTTGCCTGTCTACGGTTCCCTTGCGTGTGCTCGGGATAGGTGTTTTGTATAAATGTTTCGCCGTATTATTAAGTATTCTCCTTTAGTTCTTTTCTCTATCTAGAAGTGGAATAGAATAACCCGGTTGAAGGGTAATGATCATACGTCTGTAATGCATTGTATGTCCCAGAATAGGTCCCATTCTTCTACCCTTTCCGGGTAGTCGATGGCTATTCACAGCTACTACCTTAACACCAAAGAAGAGCTCGACCCAATGCT